TTTTCGATAAATACGAGATATCTAAGTCATACAAGTAAAGAGATCTATTCAGTGCTAAGATCAGTGCTAAGAAAAAACAGGAGCGGGTATTATGAAACGATAGCAGACTGGGCCGCAAACAGTGATTGGGTTGAGGATGAAGAAAGAGAAGTCTTGATTCAGTTCTCCACCTCCACGCCCGAAAAAAGGATTTTTCGAATTTTATGGAGTCTGACTCAGAGTGATCATTTCTCAAAGTTTGATTCTCCAGTGATGGAACAACCGGGAGAAATTTACTTAGGAAACTTAATTGACCTTCATAACAAGGATCTACTAAATTATGAGTTCGATACATCCTCTTTAGCAGAACGACGGCTATTCCTTGCTCATTATCAGACAATCGCTTATGCACAAACCCCGTCTGGGGCTAATCGTGTTCATGTCCCATCTGATCTACAACCCTTTTCGCTCCGCTTAGCTGTAACCCCCTCTCGGGGTATTTTAGTGATAGGTTCTATAGGAATTGGACGATCCTATTTGGTCAAATACCTAACGAAAAACTCCTATCTTCCTTTCATTACGATATTTCTGGACAAGTTCCGGGATACAGTTTTTCGTTTCGTTGAGGCTGATGAGGATGATGCCAGTGATGATGAGATCGAGATTTTTATTGATGCTCGTGACCCTATTGAGGCTCTTAATCAAGATATTCATGTTTTTGACGATATGTATAGTGATAAAGATTGGAAGATCTTTCCTTCGGATCGGAAGAGCTTGCCTTTGGAGGAGGAGATCGATGCTCATGCCGAGCAGCTTACTATGGAGCTGGAAAAGCTAACTAAGATGGATGCGCTAACTGAGGAGATAGACACGGTGTGTGACCTAGCCCAATTTTATATCAGCCTTCAAATCGAATTAACAAAAGCAATCTCTCCTTGCATAATATGGATTCCAAACATTCATGAGCTGCATTTTAGGGATTCGGGTTCCTTCTCCCTCGAGCTATTAGTGAACCTTCTCTCCTGGGATTGTGAACGATCTTCCACTGGAAATAGTCTTGTTATTGCTTCGACCCATTTTCCCCAATTCGTGGATCCCTCTCTAATAGCTCCGCATAGATTAGATACGTGCATTAAGGTACGAAGGCCTCTTATTCCACAACAACGAAAGCACTTTTTGACTCTTTCATCTACTAGGGGATTTCGCTTGGAAAACAAAGCGTTCCAGGCTAATGGATTCGCGGCCATAACCATGGGTTCCAATGTACAAGATCTTATAGCACTTACCAATGAGGCCCTATCGATTAGTATTTCACATGGGAAATCAATTATAGACGAAAATACAATTAGATTCGCTCGTCATAGACAAACTTGGGATTTGAAAGCCCATGATGTAATACCGGTTCAGAATTCTCGGCTCCTTTTCTATCAGATAGGAAGGGCTGTCGCTCAAAATTTACTTCTAAATAATTGCCCCATAGATCCGATATCGATCTATTTGCAGAAGACATTCTCTAACGAAGGGGATTTTTATTTGTACAGCTCGTACGTCGAACTTGGAATGAGCACGAAGAAATTAACGATACTTCTTTATCTTTTGAATTGTTCTGCCGGATCGGTCGCTCAAGATCTTTGGTCTCCACCCGAACCAGAGGAAAACAATAGGATCGCTTATGGTAGACTCGTTGAGAATGATTTTGATCTAGTTCATGGCCTATTAGAAATAGAAGGCATTCTAGAGGGATTCTCACGGACAGATCTAGAGGGATGCTCACGGACAGAAAAAGATTGCAGTCAGTTTGATAAGGATCGAGTGCCATTGCTTCTTCGGCCCGAACCAAGGAATCCCTCAGATATGGTACAAAATGGATTTCAATCTATGATTGATCAGAAATTTCTCTATGAATCGGAGGAGGTCTTTGTAGCGGGGGCCAAAGTCAACCCGCCGAAGGTGTTCTCCAATTTCATAGTTTGGGCTCCTAGAATATGGTCCCCTTGGGGCTTTCTATTTGATTGGGTCGAAAGGATCAATGAAAATGAATTGGGAGTTTCCTATTGGTCCAGTTCATTTTGGGCCAAGCAGATCCAGTTCGTTCTTGCGGACTATGAAGAGGATGAGCTTGAAGAGAATGATCGAGAGACTGATTCGTATTCTGATGAAGATGAAGTTGAACCGAATCCTAATCCTCTTGAAGCGGATGAGCAAAAGAAGGAGAGGGGTGTGTATTATAAGCTTGACGATCAAGATAACGATGGGTTTGAACCTCAATTTGACAGGTTTAATTATGAAGTCGGTGATAAGTTCTACGAGGCGTTCTTGCAGAGTATATACCTGACACGAGCTAGAATTCGAATTTCCAAAGAACAAGTCCTTTTTCGAATAAGTCAATTCATTTGGAACCCTGGAAATCCATTCTTTGTCCTATCCGAAGATCCGACCCTTGCCTCTATGTTTTCACATCGAGAATTCTTTGCAGATGCAGATGAAGAGATATTAAAGTGGTTTCTTACTTCCGAAATCA